AATGAATTGCCTGATGAAAAGGGTTACCTTGATAGGGTAAATCATGTATATATTACATTCATTATTAATTATATTTAATAGAATTAAACTATTTCTAAAAGTATCAAAAACTTTTGTGCATCATACACCAGAATATACTTATATTAAAAAGATAAGCTAATTAAGCTACTGGGCTCATACCCCATTTATAAAGGTTCTAATCCTTTTCTTTTTAATTTTTAATAATTCATCAAAAATTATATTTTTCGGAATTTTGATAATAGGAACCCTTTTCATCAGGTCATTCATTACATGATTAGGAGCTTGAATAGGTTTAGAAATTAATTTGTTAGCTTTTATCCCCCTAATAAGAGATAATAAATTAATATCAACAGAAGCCTCATTAAAGTACTTCCTTACTCAAGCGTTAGCCTCTTCAGTATTCTTATTTGCAGTAATTTTATTTTTACTTAATTCAAGTAAAAGAAATTCGAACTACTTTATAGAAATAATGATTTTTTCTTCTCTTTTATTAAAAAGAGGATCAGCTCCTTTCCACTTTTGATTTCCTAATGTAATGGAAGGATTATCTTGACTAAATGCATTAATTCTAATAACTTGACAAAAAATTGCTCCTTTAATATTAATTTCTTATATTATCTTTAAGCCATTAATTATTACAAGCATTATTCTTTCTAGTTTAATTGGTGCATTAGGAGGATTAAATCAAACTTCTCTACGTAAATTAATAGCTTATTCTTCAATTAATCACCTTGGATGAATACTAGCAGCAATATATAATAGTAATTTATTATGAATAACATATTTTATATTTTATTCATTCTTAACTTTTAGTATAATTTTTATATTTAATATATTCAAAACTTCTCATATTAACCAATTATTCACCTTATTTTTTCATTCAAAGGTTATAAAATTTTTCTTATTCTTTAATTTATTATCCTTAGGAGGATTACCTCCATTTTTAGGATTTTTCCCAAAATGAATTGTTATCCAATCATTAACTATAAATAACCAGTTATTTTTATTAACATTTATGGTTTTAATGACTTTAATTACTTTATACTTTTATATACGATTAAGTTATAGAGCATTTATACTAAATTATTATGAAAATAATTGATTAACTGCATCTATTTATAAAACTTCTTATATAAAGGTATTTATAATTTGTTCATTTTTCTCCTCATTTGGGTTATTTATAATTTCTTCATTATACTTTTTATTCTAAGGCTTTAAGTTAAATAAACTAATAGCCTTCAAAGCTATAAATATAAGAATAATCTTTTAAGCCTTAGTAAATTTATTACTCCTTTAGAATTGCAGTCTAATGTCATTATTGACTATAAAGCCATTGATTTGATTAAAGAGATAAATTCCCATAAATAGATTTACAGTCTATTGCCTAAACTTCAGCCATTTAATCGCGACAATGGTTATTTTCTACTAATCATAAAGATATTGGTACTTTATATTTCATTTTCGGAGCTTGATCCGGAATAGTAGGAACTTCATTAAGTATTTTAATTCGAGCTGAATTAGGACACCCTGGAGCATTAATTGGAGACGACCAAATTTATAATGTAATTGTAACAGCTCACGCTTTTATTATAATTTTCTTTATAGTAATGCCAATTATAATTGGAGGATTTGGAAATTGATTAGTTCCTTTAATATTAGGAGCTCCAGATATAGCTTTCCCACGATTAAATAATATAAGTTTCTGACTTTTACCTCCTGCATTAACTTTATTATTAGTAAGTAGTATAGTAGAAAATGGGGCTGGAACAGGATGAACTGTTTACCCACCTTTATCTTCTAATATTGCTCATGGAGGAGCATCAGTTGATTTAGCTATTTTCTCTTTACATTTAGCAGGAATTTCTTCAATTTTAGGAGCTGTAAACTTCATTACAACTGTAATTAATATACGATCTACAGGAATTACATTTGATCGAATACCTTTATTTGTATGATCTGTAGTTATTACTGCTCTATTATTATTATTATCTTTACCAGTATTAGCCGGAGCTATTACTATATTATTAACTGACCGAAATTTAAATACTTCATTCTTCGACCCAGCAGGAGGAGGAGACCCTATTTTATACCAACATTTATTCTGATTCTTTGGACATCCTGAAGTTTATATTTTAATTTTACCTGGATTCGGAATAATTTCTCATATTATTAGTCAAGAATCAGGAAAGAAGGAAACTTTCGGATCTTTAGGAATAATTTATGCTATACTAGCTATTGGTCTATTAGGATTTATTGTATGAGCTCACCACATATTTACTGTTGGAATAGACGTAGATACTCGAGCTTATTTCACTTCAGCTACAATAATTATTGCCGTACCAACTGGAATTAAGATTTTCAGTTGATTAGCAACTCTTTACGGAACACAACTAAATTATTCTCCAGCTACTTTATGAGCTTTAGGGTTCGTATTCTTATTTACTGTAGGAGGATTAACTGGAGTTGTTCTAGCTAATTCATCAATTGACATTATTTTACATGACACATACTATGTAGTAGCTCACTTCCATTATGTATTATCAATGGGAGCTGTATTTGCTATTATAGCAGGATTTGTTCATTGATTCCCTCTATTTACTGGATTAACTTTAAATAGCAAGTTATTAAAGAGTCAATTTGCTATTATATTTATTGGAGTAAATTTAACATTCTTCCCTCAACATTTCTTAGGATTAGCAGGTATACCTCGACGATACTCAGATTATCCAGACGCTTACACAGCTTGAAATGTAATTTCTACAATTGGTTCAACAATTTCATTATTAGGAATTTTATTCTTCTTTTTCATTATTTGAGAAAGTTTAGTATCTCAACGACGAGTTTTATTCCCTGTTCAACTAAATTCATCAATTGAATGATTACAAAATACTCCACCAGCTGAACACAGCTATAGTGAATTACCTTTATTAACTAACTTCTAATATGGCAGATTAGTGCAATGGATTTAAGCTCCATATATAAAGTATTTTACTTTTATTAGAAAATAAATGTCAACATGAGCAAGTTTAGGTTTACAAGATAGTTCTTCTCCATTAATAGAACAATTAATCTTTTTCCATGACCACGCACTTTTAATTTTAGTAATAATTACTGTTCTAGTAGGTTATTTAATATTTATGTTATTTTTTAACAAGTACGTAAATCGATATTTACTTCACGGACAAACTATTGAAATTATTTGAACAATTCTACCTGCAATTATTTTATTATTTATTGCTTTTCCTTCTCTACGACTTTTATACTTATTAGATGAAATCAATGAACCTTCAATTACTTTAAAGGCTATTGGACATCAATGATATTGAAGTTATGAATATTCAGATTTTGCTAATATTGAATTTGATTCATACATGATTCCTACTAACGAATTATCAATTGATAGCTTCCGTCTATTAGATGTTGATAATCGAGTAGTTTTACCAATAAACTCTCAAATTCGAATTTTAGTAACAGCAGCTGACGTAATTCATTCATGAACTATTCCAGCTTTAGGAGTTAAGGTAGATGGTACACCAGGACGATTAAATCAAACTAATTTCTTAATTAATCGACCTGGTTTATTTTATGGACAATGTTCAGAAATTTGTGGAGCTAATCATAGTTTTATACCAATTGTAATTGAAAGTATTCCAGTAAATTACTTTATCAAATGAATTTCTAATAATGTAAACTCTTCATTAGATGACTGAAAGCAAGTACTGGTCTCTTAAACCATTTCATAGTAAATTAGCACTTACTTCTAATGAAAAAATTAGTTAAATTTATAACATTAGTTTGTCAAACTAAAATTATCAGCTTGTTGATATTTTTTAATTCCTCAAATAGCACCTATTGGTTGATTAAGCTTATTTATTATTTTTTCAATTGCTTTTGTAATTTTTAATATAATAAATTATTATTCATATATCCCTTCCATACCTAAATCAGATCTAGTTAACAAAACTCAATCTACAAATTCATTAAATTGAAAATGATAACAAATTTATTTTCCGTATTTGACCCTTCTTCAAGTATTTTTAATCTTTCACTAAACTGATTAAGTACTTTCTTAGGAATTTTAATGATTCCTTCAATATATTGATTAATACCTTCACGATACCATATTTTCTGAAATAATATTTTATTAACCCTTCATAAGGAATTTAAGACTCTATTAGGTCCTATAGGAGCTAATGGATCAACTTTTATTTTCGTTTCATTATTTTCTATAATTTTATTTAATAATTTTATAGGACTATTCCCTTATATTTTTACAAGTACAAGTCATTTAACATTAACATTAACTTTAGCTCTTCCCCTATGATTATGTTTTATGTTATTTGGATGAATTAATAATACACAACATATATTTGCTCATTTAGTTCCTCAAGGAACTCCAGCTGTTTTAATACCTTTTATAGTATGTATTGAAACTATTAGTAATGTAATCCGACCTGGTACATTAGCTGTTCGATTAACAGCAAATATAATTGCTGGACATTTATTATTAACTCTATTAGGAAATACAGGACCTTCTATATCAACAGTATTATTAAGTTTATTAATTATTACACAAATTGCTCTATTAGTATTAGAATCAGCTGTTGCTATAATTCAATCATATGTATTCGCTGTTCTTAGTACATTATATTCTAGTGAAGTAAACTAAACTAATGTCAACTCACTCAAACCACCCATTCCATTTAGTAGATTATAGTCCATGACCATTAACAGCTTCTATTGGAGCTATAACAACTGTTGCTGGTATAGTAAAGTGATTCCATCAATATGATGTTTCACTATTCTTTTTAGGAAATATTATTACTATTTTAACTGTTTATCAATGATGACGAGATGTCTCACGAGAAGGAACATTCCAAGGTCTTCATACTGACGCAGTAACTACAGGTTTACGATGAGGAATAATTTTATTTATTCTTTCTGAAGTTTTATTTTTCGTCTCATTCTTCTGAGCTTTCTTCCATAGTAGTCTTTCTCCTTCAATTGAACTAGGAGCTATATGACCTCCTATAGGAATTACACCTTTTAATCCATTCCAAATTCCTTTATTAAATACAGTAATTTTACTAACTTCAGGAATTACAGTAACTTGAGCTCATCATAGTTTAATAGAAGGAAATCATTCACAAACTACACAAGGATTATTTTTTACAGTAATCTTAGGAGTTTATTTTACAATCTTACAAGCTTACGAATATATTGAAGCCCCATTTACAATCGCAGATTCTGTTTATGGATCAACATTCTTTATAGCAACAGGATTCCATGGAGTTCATGTTTTAATTGGAACTACTTTCCTTTTAGTTTGTTTAATTCGACACTTAAATAATCATTTCTCTAAAAATCATCATTTCGGATTTGAAGCCGCTGCTTGATATTGACACTTTGTTGATATTGTTTGATTATTTCTTTATGTTTCAATTTATTGATGAGGAGGATAATTAATTATCTATATAGTATAAAAAGTATATTTGACTTCCAATCATATGGTCTATTATTAATAGTATAGATAATTTTATCAATTTTAACAATTAGTTCAATTATTATATTAATTTCAATTGTAGTAATATTACTAGCTTCAATTCTTTCAAAAAAAACATTAGTAGACCGAGAAAAAGCATCACCATTTGAATGTGGATTTGACCCAAAATCATCTTCTCGTCTTCCTTTTTCTTTACGATTCTTTTTAATTACAATTATTTTCCTTATTTTTGATGTAGAAATTGCTTTAATTCTTCCAATTATTTTAATTATCAAGTTTTCTAACTTAATAATATGAACAATTACATCAATTATTTTTATTTTAATTTTACTATTAGGATTATATCATGAATGAAACCAAGGTATACTTAATTGATCAAATTAATTAGGGTTGTAGTTAAGTATAACATTTGATTTGCATTCAAAAAGTATTGATTTTTCAATCTACCTTGAATATGAAGCGATATATTGCAATTAGTTTCGACCTAATCTTAGGTAATTATTACCCTTATTCTTTTATATTAATTGAAGCCAAAAAGAGGCTTATCACTGTTAATGATAGAATTGAGATAAATACTCCAATTAAAGAAGTATGATGTTCAAGTAAAAGCTGCTAACTTTTTTCTTTTAATGGTTAAATTCCATTTATACTTCTAGTTTATATAGTTTAAGGTAAAACATTACATTTTCATTGTAAAATTAAAATTTTTTATTTTTATAAATTACTAAAATTAATTCACTATATTCAAAGATTAAATTAATCTCCCTAACATCTTCAGTGTCATACTCTAAATATAAGCTATTTGAATAAAAACAAATTATATACATATATAAAATTATAATTCAAAAAATAAAACTTAATAAATAAATTTTTAAATTATTATTTTGTAATATTTGATTTAATTGAGAATTCTTTACTAAATTATAATAAAGTTGTTGTCCCCCAAAATACTCTGATCATCCTTGATCAAATGACTTAACTACTATCTTTCCTGCAATTAATGAATAATTAATAATCCCATAAGTAGAAATATATGGTATAAATCACATTGAACCTAAAAAATAAGAAGAATGATAATTATTTAAAGCCTTATTGTAAAAAAATAAAGATACATTAGAAATTATGTAACCTCTTACCCCCCCTACAATACAAACAAATAATGTTAATAACTTTAAATAAGAAGGAAGAACTACTACTACCGGGGTAGGGAAAATTAATCAACTTAACATTCTACCCCCAAAAATTCTTAAAATTAATAACCCTATTATACTCTTTAACATTACTCAACCTTCATCATTTAATATATTAAAAGAAGAAAAATTTGAGTCCCCTGTTATTGTATAATAAACCAATCGAAAAGAATAACAAACTGTTAAACCTGTTGAAAAAAAATATAAAAAAAACGAAAATATATTAATATAAGATAAAGAAACAGTTTCTAAAATTAAATCCTTAGAATAAAACCCTGCTAAAAAAGGTATCCCACATAATGCTAAATTAGCTACATTAAAACAAGAAGAAGTCAATGGTATTATTAAACTTAAACTACCCATTAAACGAATATCTTGACAATTATTTATATTATGAATAATAGCTCCTGCACACATAAATAATAATGCCTTAAATAAAGCATGTGTTAATAAATGAAAAAAAGCCAACTTATAATATCCTATTGATAAAATTCTCATTATTAATCCTAATTGTCTTAAAGTAGATAAAGCAATAATCTTCTTTAAATCAAATTCATAATTAGCTCCTAATCCAGCCATAAATATTGTCAATCCAGATAATAATAATAATAAATTACCCATTCATGAATCACTTAATAAAATATTAAACCGAATTAATAAATAAACCCCTGCAGTTACTAAAGTAGACGAATGAACTAAAGCAGAAACAGGAGTTGGAGCTGCTATTGCAGCTGGCAATCATGAAGAAAAAGGAATCTGTGCTCTCTTTGTTATTGCAGCCAACATTACTAAACTACCAACAAGTATTATTTCAAAATCATTCTTTATAACTTCTAAATAAAATACATAATTTCAACTTCCATAATTTAATATTCATGCAATAGCTAATAATAAAGCAACATCACCAATTCGATTTGACAAAGCAGTTAATATACCAGCATTATAAGACTTAACGTTTTGAAAATAAATTACCAAACAATAAGAAACAAGACCTAATCCATCTCATCCTAATAAAATACTAATTAAATTAGGACTAATAATTAATAACATCATTGATGTTACAAATATTAAAACTAATATAATAAATCGATTAATCTTATAATCACTTTCTATATATTCCTTTCTGTAAAAAATAACCAATGAAGAAATTATTAAAACAAATGATATAAAAATTAAACTTATTCAATCTAATAATAAAGTTATAACAATATTTATTGAATTTATAGAAACAACTTCTCATTCAATAAAAATTCTATAATCATTCATAATAAAAATCATTCCTATCAAAAAAGATGATAAACTAAAAAAAAATAAACTTACAAATCTAATTGTACAAATTGATAAATATTTCACGGTTTAAAAAGAAAACTTCTTATCATTGACACCACAAATCAATATTTTTTTTTAAACTATTTAAACATAATCATAATATACATATATCCCCCTTTAAAATTAATAAATTTAATGGAAATCAATGTAAAAATAAAAGTAAAAATTCCCGAACTGAACCACCTCTAAATGAATATGCCCCAGAAAAAATCTTTCCATGTTGACTATAAGCATATAAGTATAAAGTATAAGCAGCTCTAAAAAATGATAATAATGATAATATTAATATAGAAACTCAAGATCAACTAACAATTCTATTAATTAAAGAAATTTCTCCTAATAAATTTAATGTAGGAGGAGCAGCCATATTAGCAGAACTCAATAAAAACCATCATAATGCCATAGAAGGTATAAAATTTAATAATCCCTTATTAATTAATAAACTTCGACTCCCCAATCGTTCATAAGAAATATTAGCCAGACAAAATAATCCTGAAGAACATAATCCATGAGCAATCATTAAAGTATAAGATCCACAAATTCCTATATATGTTAAAGTTATTAAACCAGCTAATACAATTCCTATATGAGCAACTGAAGAATAAGCAATCAATGCCTTTAAATCTGTTTGCCGTAAACAAATTAATCTTACCAACACCCCTCCAACTAATCTAATTCTAATTCAAATAAAATTAAATTTTAGTCCTATTAATTGTAAAAAAGGAAATACTCGTAATAATCCATACCCTCCTAACTTTAATATAATTCCAGCTAAAATTATTGAACCAGAAACAGGTGCTTCTACATGAGCCTTAGGTAATCACAAATGAACTAAAAATATTGGTATTTTTACTAAAAATGCTATAACTAAAGAAAAATAAAGAATTTCATAATTAAACATATAATTATTTAATAAATAAAAATTTAAAGTACCTGTAACCTTATATAAATAAAAAATCCCAATCAATATAGGTAAAGAAACTAATAAAGTATAAAATAATAAATATACTCCTGCTTGTAATCGTTCAGGTTGATACCCTCATCCTAAAATTAAAAACAATGTAGGAATTAAACTACTTTCAAAAAATAAATAAAATATAAATAAACTTATACTTCTAAAAGTTAATACTAATAAAATTAATAACAAAATAATATTCAATAAAAATAAATTAGTATAATTGCTATACTTATAAATTGATTCACTAGCCATTAACATTAAAGAAACAATTCATAAACTTAATAAAATCAATCCATAAGAAATTATATCACATCCAAATAAATAAGAAATTGACATAAAATAATTTCTATACATATTTATTAAAATAAAAACGAAACTTAATAAAAATAAAAAACTTTGAACCATTCAATAAGTATTATGTATTAAACACAATGGGAATAAAAATAAAATTCTAATAATAATCTTTAACATTGTAAAACATTAAATCTTTGAAAATAATCATTTCCATGAGTACGAATTATTGAAACTAAAATAGAAAGTCCAAGTGCACCTTCACAAACACTAAATGTTAAAAATATTATACTAAAAAAATTCTCATAACTTAACATATTTAAATAAATAAATAATAAAAGAAATAATCTTAATACAATATATTCTAATCTTAATAATATAGACAATAAATGTTTACGATTAGAAACAAAAGTAAATACCCCTATAATAAATAAAATACTTGGTAAGCTTCAATTTAAAATTGCTATCATTAGTTTTAATAGTTTAACAAAAACATTGGTCTTGTAAATCAAAAATAAGATTATTTCTTTTAAAACTTCAAGAGAAAAGAAAATTCTTTATCATTAATCCCCAAAATTAATATTTTACTTAAACTACCTCTTGATATTATACAATGAATTTTAATATCCCTATTATTTATCTTTAATTTTATTTTTATAAATATAAAACACCCTTTAGCTATAGGATTAACCCTACTAATTCAAACAACATTAGTTTGTTTAACTTCAGGTTTAATAACTAAAAGATTCTGATTTTCATATATTCTTTTTCTAGTATTTTTAGGAGGAATATTAGTTTTATTCATTTATGTAACTTCTCTTGCATCAAATGAAATGTTTACTTTTTCAATTAAATTATTATTAATTTCTTTATCAATTTTCTTCATAATAATTATTACTTTATTCTTCATAGATAAAAATTTACTTCTTCAATACCAAAATTTAGAAGTAAAGTCAATTTACGACATAAATTCCTACTTAATAGAAAATTCATTATCCCTTAATAAATTATATAACTACCCAACAAATTTATTAACAATTTTATTAATAAATTACTTATTAATCACATTAATTGCAGTAGTAAAAATTACAAAATTATTTAAGGGACCTCTTCGACCAATATTTAACTAATGAACAAACCTTTACGAGTTAAACACCCAATTTTCAGAATTGCTAATAGTGCTTTAGTAGATTTACCTGCTCCTAGAAATATTTCAGCCTGATGAAATTTCGGATCATTATTATTCTTATGTTTAATTATTCAAATTTTAACTGGACTATTTTTAGCTATACATTACACAGCAGATATTAATTTAGCTTTTAATAGAGTTAATCATATCTGCCGAGATGTAAATTATGGATGATTATTACGAACTATACATGCTAATGGTGCATCATTCTTCTTTATTTGTATTTATCTACATGTAGGACGAGGAATTTACTATGGTTCATATTTATTTACTCCAACTTGATTAGTAGGAGTTATCATTTTATTCTTAGTAATAGGAACAGCTTTTATAGGGTATGTTCTTCCTTGAGGACAAATATCATTTTGAGGAGCTACTGTTATTACTAATTTATTATCCGCCATTCCTTACTTAGGAATTGATTTAGTACAATGAGTATGAGGAGGATTTGCTGTAGATAATGCTACATTAACCCGATTCTTTACATTCCACTTTATTTTACCATTCATTGTTCTAGCCGCAACTCTTATTCATATTTTATTCCTTCACGAAACAGGATCAAATAACCCGATAGGATTAAATTCTAATATTGATAAAATTCCATTCCATCCTTACTTTACTTACAAGGATATCGTAGGATTTATTGTTATAACAATAATCTTAATTTTATTAGTATTAATTAACCCCTACTTACTTGGTGACCCAGATAATTTTATTCCAGCAAATCCTTTAGTTACTCCAGTTCATATTCAACCTGCATGATATTTCTTATTTGCTTATGCCATTTTACGATCTATTCCTAATAAGCTAGGAGGAGTAATTGCATTAGTTTTATCTATTGCAATTTTAGCAATTTTACCATTCTATCATTTAAGTAAATTCCGAGGTATTCAATTCTACCCTATTAACCAAATTTTATTCTGAGTAATAGTAGTAACAGTAATCTTATTAACATGAATTGGAGCTCGACCAGTTGAAGAACCTTACGTAATTGTTGGACAAATTTTAACTGTTGTTTACTTCTCATATTTCATATTTAATCCTTTAATTATCAAATGATGAGATAATTTATTAAATTAGTTAATGAGCTTGAAATAAGCATATGTTTTGAAAACATAAGATAGAAATCAAATTTTCTATTAACTTTACTAAAAAAAATTCATTAAATTAAATACATTAAAAAAATTTTAAACCCTACAAAAAATAATAAAAAATTTAATGAAAAAGGTAAAAAACTCTTTCAAGCTAAATACATTAATTTATCATACCGGAATCGAGGTAAAGTCCCACGTACTCAAATAAATATAAACGAAACAAATGTTAACTTAATATAAAAAAAGAAAGAAAATACATCTCTTCCTAAAAATATTACACAAAATAATATACTTATAAATAAAATACTTGCATATTCAGCTAAAAAAATTAATGCAAATCCTCCTCTTCTATATTCTACATTAAATCCAGAAACTAATTCAGATTCTCCTTCAGCAAAATCAAAAGGTGTACGATTTGTTTCTGCTAAAGAAATACTAAATCAAACTAAAGCTATAGGAAACATAATAAATAAAAATCAAATAAATATCTGATACTTATAAAATATTAATATATTATAACCCCCAATTAAAAAAATAAATCTTAATAAAACTAATGCTAAACTTACTTCATAAGAAATAGTTTGAGCAACAGCTCGTAACCCTCCTAATAAAGCATAATTTGAATTAGATGATCAACCAGCAATCATTACTGTATAAACCCCTAAACTAGTACAACATAAAAAAAACAATAGTCCTAAATTAAAAGAAAAAAGCTTTACAAATATTGGTATACATATTCATACTAATAAAGACAAAAATAAAGAAAAAATAGGCGAAAAATAATAAGAAATATAATTAGACAACAAAGGATAAGTTTGTTCCTTAGTAAATAACTTAATTGCATCACAAAAAGGTTGAGGAATTCCTGCAATTCCAACCTTATTAGGACCCTTTCGAATCTGAATATACCCTAATACCTTTCGTTCTAAAAGAGTTAAAAAAGCTACTCTTACTAATACAAAAATAATTAATAATAATCTTCCAATAATAAATAAAATATTTTCTATAAAAAACAAGTACTATTTGTGATAAAAATCACATACATAAATTCTAAATATATTGCAATAATCTGCCAAAATAGTTTTTTTATGTTAATTATATTCAATATAAAAATAATATTTTCAAATATTAGGTGCATTCGTACTGAAATATTTTAATTTTTTAAAGATAGAAACCAACCTGGCTTACGCCGGTTTGAACTCAGATCATGTAAGAATTTAAAAGTCGAACAGACTTAAAATTTAAGCGGCTACACCTAAAATTCTATCTTAATCCAACATCGAGGTCGCAATCTTTTTTATCGATATGAACTCTCCAAAAAAATTACGCTGTTATCCCTAAAGTAACTTATTTTTTTAATCGCTAATAACGGATCAATTATTCATAAATTAATGATTTAAACAATTAAAAGTTTATTAAATTTTAATATCACCCCAATAAAATATTATCAATTATTATAACAAAAAAAATCTATAAAATTATAATAACCTAAATATAAAGATTTATAGGGTCTTCTCGTCTTTTAAATATATTTTAGCTTTTTGACTAAAAAATAAAATTCTATTATAAATTTTTATGAAACAGTTAATATCTCGTCCAACCATTCATACCAGCCTTCAATTAAAAGACTAATGATTATGCTACCTTTGCACAGTTAGTATACTGCGGCCATTTAAAAATTATTCAGTGGGCAGGCTAGACTTTAAAAAAAATTCAAAAAGACATGTTTTTGTTAAACAGGCGAACATTATTTTTGCCGAGTTCTTTATAAAAACTTTTCATTTATATTTATTTATACAATACAATATACTAATTTTATCATTATTTATTTATTTTTATAATTAAAATAAATATTTCAATAAAAACTTAAAATTTTAATAAATAATAATTATTATAAAATAAATTATAACACTTTTATTAATAATAGCTATTTCTAAGCTTATATTTATTAACTTATTTATTTATTTTTAAAAATTTATTTTACAGCTTATCCCATAAAATATTAAAATTAAATACTCATTCAATTAATTTATTTAATTAAATAATATAAAATTTCTAAATTAAATTTATTTCTTGAAAAACTAGATACCTTTAAAAACGAATAACATTTCATTTCTAATATATTATTAAAAATAATTTTGCCACATTAACTTTCATAATATATTAACTCTTTTAAAATCGAGAAAATTATAATAAATAATTTTTATTTGATAAACCCTGATACACAAGGTACAATAAATTAAATTTTCTTTTATAATAAAAATTTTTCAAATTATTTCAATTTTCTTTCACAATACTATTACACTATAATTAATATTATTTTTTCTTTATTAAATACTAAAACAATTCATTTTATAATTATTTTTAATAATTTAATTTCTAAACAAAAATAATTAATAAATAAAATCTATTCAATTTATATTGATTTGCACAAAAATCTTTTCAATGTAAATGAAATGCTTTACTAAATAAGCTTTAAATTGCATTCTAGGTACACTTTCCAGTACATCTACTATGTTACGACTTATCTTACCTTAGTAGTAAGAGTGACGGGCGATGTGTGCATATTTTAGAGCTAAAATCAAATTATTAATCTTTATAATTTTACTATCAAATCCACCTTCAATAAACATTTCACATTTATATTCGTATAAATAATTTTATTGTAACCCATTTCTACTTAAATATTAGCTACACCTTGATCTGATATATTTTCTTTTTTAAAATTCTGAAAATTAACATTCTTATAAAATATTCTAATAACGACGGTATATAAACTGATTACAAACTTAAGTAAGGTCCATCGTGGATTATCGATTACAGAACAGGTTCCTCTGAATAGACTAAAATACCGCCAAATTTTTTAAGTTTCAAGAACATAACTACTACTACCTTAGTTTTTTTATTTACATTTTAAATAATAGGGTATCTAATCCTAGTTTATTACTAAAATTTTCAAGCTTCAATTATTTTATATAAAAAATATATAAATTTAAAATTTCACCTAATAAATTTATTTTTATTTTATAAATAAACAATTTAACTTTAACTAAAAAAGTTTATTTGCATTATTCGTATAACCGCGGCTGCTGGCACAAATTTAGCCAATACTCTTTAGTATTACTATTTCTAGGTTTCCCTAATTAATAATATTAATTACTGCGAATAAAAATAATTTATTTATTATTAAAATAAATAAAAATTCACACAAAAATTTACATATAAATTAAACTAATAATAAACTTACAAGCCAAAATAAAACTTTATACAAACAAATTAAAAATAATAATAAAAATAAATTTTTAATATATTTATTATAAATAAATAAAATTAGTAAACATGGGAATCTTACTCTTAATGAATTGCCTGATGAAAAGGGTTACCTTGATAGGGTAAATCATGTAATAATATTACATTCATTATTAATTATATTTAATAGAATTAAACTATTTCTAAATAATTATAAATTGGTAAATACTCCCGTTATAAATAACATGCCATTCATTATTTTACATATATATTATATTATCCCCTATAATAATATATTATATTTATATCTATAAATTTATTAAAAATTAAATAAAATAAAATTAAAAAATTAAAAACAATACAAATAATAAAAATTAGTATAATCTATGAATTTATAATTAATTTTCCTAGTTTTTTTTTTTTTTTTTTTTTTTTGATAGGTATAAAAAAAATAATATATAATTCATTTAAATATACCTCTCCAATTTTATATTGAAGCGTGCAAAAATTTATTTTTGGTCTATATACCAAATAGAATTAATAGATATCTATTAATATATAAATATTTAATTAATTAATATATATCTATTAATTTAGAGTAAAAAAAAATTTAAATCCAGTTAAGAATATCACTAATTAAATATTTATTAATAATGATTTATATAATTATTATGTAGAAATTGATTGTTTTAAAAAAATAATTTAATAATGTATGTGAATTATATTTATAATTTTATATAAATAATTTATTAATTATTAAATTTATAACATTATATTCATAATTTAATAAATTATAAATATATGAATAAATATATATAAATTATATATATATATATATGCAATTTTTAATTATCTAAATTTATTTTTTTTTACTAATAAATTAATTTACTATTTATAATTATTAATATTAAAATTTTATAAAATCATTTTATTAAATAAATCACAAAAAAATTACTATAAAATAAAACAAAAAAAAAAAAAAAAAAAAAAAACATGGGAATCTTACTCTT